AATAAAGTGCCTGATAAAAGGATTATTTTGATAGAATAAACCATGTGATTTTAATCACCTTTATTATATTTTGCAGAGTTAAACTGCTCATGAAACATCAAAAATTTCCGTGCATCCTACACCAAAATATAAAAAGATAAGCTAATTAAGCTAGTAGGCTCATACCCTTTTTATGGAAGTATATAACCTTCCTCTTTTTAATTATATGAAATATTTCCTCCTTATTATTTTTAATATCCCTAATAACAGGAACATTAATCTCAATCTCTTCTTCAACCTGAATTGGTACATGAATAGGACTGGAAATAAATTTATTATCTTTTATTCCTTTAATAAGTAAAAATAAAACCCCATATGAAAATGAATCATCAATAAAATATTTTCTTGTACAAGCTATTGCTTCAATTTTATTTTTATTATCAATTTTATTAGCTAGAATAATAGACTTTGATTATACAGAATATATAAATTACCTTATATCCTCCGCATTATTAATAAAAATAGGGGCTGCTCCATTTCACTTTTGATTTCCAGGGGTTATAGAAGGACTAAACTGAATAAATTGCCTAATCTTAATAACTTGACAAAAAATTGCACCTTTTATTATTTTATCATATAAATTAAATATATCTATATTTTTTATTGCAATTATTATTCTATGTGTAAGTGTAGGATCTATTGGAGGATTAAATCAAATCTCACTACGAAAATTAATAGCATATTCATCAATTAGACACTTAGGTTGAATAATTTCTGCCATATTAATCAGAACAAATTATTGAATTATATATTTTATCATTTATGTATTATTAAATACAGCTGTAACATACATTTTCAATAATCAATCTTTATTTCAACTATCACAAACATACTATAATAATTCTAATACGATAATTAAATTTTCGATATTTATCAGTATATTATCCTTGGGGGGATTACCTCCCTTTCTTGGATTCTTACCCAAATGAATTGTGATTCAGAATATAGTAACTTCCAATTATATCTTATTAGTGTTAATTATAGTAATAACCACATTAATTACACTATATTTCTACTTACGAGTAATATTTGGAGCATTTATATTTATAAACCAAGACACACCTTGACCAAATTATAGTATTAAAAATAGTCTGAATAATATTAGTATGGGAATTTCTATTTTAGGAATTCCTATACTACTCATAATATCAGTCATCTAAGGCTTTATGTTAATAAAACAAATAACCTTCAAAGTTATAAATAAAAGTTTAAATCTTTTAAGCCTTAGTAGGATATACTCCACACTTTTAGAATTGCAGTCTAACGTCATTATTTTGACTATATGGCCTGATAAGAGAGGATTAAATTCCTCCTATATAGATTTACAGTCTATCGCCTAATATTCTCGACCATCCTATCTTATATTAAGGGGTCATAATATGAGTAAGATCAACAGAATATTGCGAAAATGACTTTTTTCTACTAATCACAAGGATATTGGAACCTTATATTTACTGTTTGGAGCATGAGCAGGAATAGTTGGAACAGCTTTAAGAATATTAATTCGAATTGAACTAGGACAGCCAGGATCATTAATTGGGGATGATCAAATTTATAATGTTATTGTAACTGCCCATGCATTTGTCATAATTTTTTTCATAGTTATACCTATTATAATTGGAGGATTTGGAAATTGATTAGTACCTCTAATATTAGGAGCACCAGATATAGCATTCCCACGACTTAATAATATAAGATTCTGATTACTACCTCCTTCTCTAACACTATTATTAGCTAGTAGCATAGTAGAAAGAGGAGCAGGAACAGGATGAACAGTTTACCCTCCTCTTGCAGGAGCTATCGCTCACGCAGGAGCCTCCGTCGATCTTACAATTTTTTCATTACACCTTGCAGGAGTATCTTCAATTCTTGGAGCAATTAATTTTATTACCACAACAATTAATATAAAGTCTCCCGGTATAAAATTAGATCAAATACCTTTATTTGTCTGAGCAGTAGTGATTACTGCTGTATTATTATTATTATCCCTTCCAGTATTAGCCGGAGCAATTACTATGCTACTAACTGATCGAAATATTAATACATCATTCTTTGATCCCGCAGGAGGGGGAGACCCAATTCTTTATCAGCATTTATTTTGATTTTTTGGACATCCAGAAGTTTATATTTTAATTCTACCAGGATTTGGAATAATCTCACATATTATTGCACAAGAAAGAGGAAAAAAGGAAACCTTTGGAGTACTAGGTATAATTTATGCAATAATAGCAATTGGAATTCTAGGATTTGTTGTATGAGCTCATCATATATTTACTGTAGGAATAGATGTAGACACTCGAGCATATTTCACTTCAGCCACTATAGTTATTGCTGTACCAACAGGAATTAAGATTTTCAGTTGACTTGCTACATTGCACGGAGCCCAATTATCTTATAGTCCTTCCTTACTATGAGCATTAGGATTCGTTTTTCTATTTACTATTGGAGGATTAACAGGAGTAGTTTTAGCTAATTCTTCTATCGACATTGCTTTGCATGATACCTATTATGTAGTAGCACACTTTCATTACGTCTTATCTATAGGAGCAGTATTTGCTATTATAGGAGGATTAGTGCACTGATTTCCTTTATTTTCGGGGGTGACAATAAATTCTCACTTACTAAAAATCCAATTCTTTGTAATGTTTGTAGGAGTTAATTTAACTTTCTTTCCTCAGCATTTTTTAGGGTTAAGAGGTATACCACGTCGATATTCAGACTATCCTGATGCCTATACAGCATGAAATATTATATCCTCATTAGGTAGCATTATCTCTCTTGTTGGGGTGTTTATTTTAATTTTTATTGTATGAGAAGCTCTAACAGCCCAACGACTAGTATTATCTCCACTAAATCTTAATACCTCAATCGAATGATATCAAAAACTTCCTCCTATGGAACATAGTTACGCTGAACTCCCAATACTATTAAAGTTTTAATGTGGCAGAAAAGTGCCATGGATTTAAGCTCCATATATAAAGGTTCCATACCCTTTCATTAAAAATGGCAACCTGAGCACAACTAAACTTTCAAGATGCTGCATCTCCAATAATAGAACAAATAAACTATTTTCATGATCATACAATAATAGTATTATTAATTATTACTGTCCTAGTAGCATATGTTATAGGAAGAATACTTTTTAATGTAAATGTAAACCGAAATTTATTAGACGGACAAAAAATTGAAACAGCATGAACCGTCCTACCTGTATTTGTTTTAGTTATTATTGCCATACCTTCTCTACGACTATTATATTTATTAGATGAAGTAAGAGATCCTTCAATCACACTAAAAACAGTAGGACATCAATGATATTGAAGATATGAATATTCAGACTTCAATCATATCGAATTCGACTCATATATAATTCCATATAAAGAAACGGAAAGAAACGGATTCCGGCTTTTAGAAGTAGATAACCGAACTGTTTTACCAATACAAACCCAAGTACGAATACTAGTAACAGCTGCTGATGTTTTACATTCATGAACAGTCCCAACGCTAGGAGTAAAAGTAGATGCTACACCTGGACGACTAAATCAAACTAGTTTTTTCACAAATCGACCTGGTTTATTTTTTGGTCAATGTTCAGAAATTTGTGGAGCAAATCACAGATTTATGCCAATTATAATTGAAAGAGTAACTACTAAATCTTTCATTAACTGAATTCAAAAAATAAGTGAAGCCTCATTGGATGACTGAAAGTAAGTATTGGTCTCTTAAACCATATAATAGTAAAGTAACGAAATACTTCCAATGAAGAGGTTAGTTAAATAAATAACATTAGAATGTCAAACTAAAATTATTGATAAATCAATACCTCTTAATTCCTCAAATAGCACCAATAAGATGATTATTATTATTTTTATTTTTCACATTATCCATAATTCTATTTAACATAATAAATTATTACTTGTATAGTCCAAAAATTCAGTCTTCTACAGAAGACAATATCAAAAAAACAGAATCAAAAAATTGAAAATGATAACAAACTTATTCTCTGTTTTTGATCCTACATCTTCAATTTTTAATATATCAATAAACTGAATATCAACACTTTTAGGAATAATAATTATTCCCATATCATTTTGATTAATTCCTACTCGTTATTCTTTAATTTGAGAAAAAATTACTTTAACTCTACATAAGGAATTTAAAACTTTATTAGGGGAAGGGGGGTTAAATGGAAGAACTTTCATTTTTGTATCAATATTCTCACTTATTTTATTCAACAATTTTATAGGATTATTCCCATATATTTTCACAAGATCAAGTCATTTAGCTTTCACCTTAACTCTTGCACTTCCTCTATGATTAAGTTTCATAATTTATGGATGAATTAATCATACTCAACATATATTTGCCCATCTTGTACCCCAAGGTACGCCACCGGTCTTAATACCATTTATAGTATGTATTGAAACTATTAGTAATGTTATTCGACCTGGAACTTTAGCAGTACGGCTAGCAGCAAACATAATTGCAGGTCATTTACTTATAACATTATTAGGAAATACAGGACCAAGATTAACTTACTCAATTCTATCTTTACTGTTAGTCACACAAATTGCATTATTAGTGTTAGAATCTGCAGTAGCAATAATTCAATCTTATGTATTTGCTGTATTAAGAACTCTTTATTCTAGAGAAGTAAACTAATGTCAACACATAATAATCACCCATATCATTTAGTAGATCAAAGCCCATGACCATTAACAGGAGCTATTGGTGCAATAATATTAACTACAGGAATAGTAAAATGATTTCATACTTTTAATAATGATCTCCTTCTAATAGGAACTTTAATTATTATTCTAACTATATTACAATGATGACGAGATGTAACACGAGAAGGAACATATCAAGGATTACATACTTATCCTGTAGTAATTGGATTACGTTGAGGTATAATTTTATTTATTACGTCAGAAGTATTATTTTTTGCATCATTCTTTTGAGCATACTTTCATAGAAGATTATCTCCAACAGTAGAATTAGGAAGTATCTGACCTCCTAAGGGAATTATTCCATTTGATCCTATATCAATTCCTATATTAAACACAGCAATTTTATTATCATCAGGAGTCACTGTTACATGAGCGCATCATGGACTAATAGAAGGTAAATATCTTCAAACAATGCAAGGATTATTCTTTACAGTACTCCTAGGATTATACTTCACTATATTACAAGCATACGAATATATTGAAGCCCCATTTACTATCGCAGACTCAGTTTATGGCTCAACCTTTTTTATAGCAACAGGATTTCATGGAATTCACGTAATTATTGGTACATTATTTTTATCAGTTTGTTTATTTCGACATTACTTCAACCACTTCTCAGCAAACCATCACTTTGGATTTGAGGCAGCAGCATGATATTGACACTTCGTAGATGTTGTATGATTATTCCTTTATATTTCAATTTATTGATGAGGTAGATATTTATTTAGTATATAGTATATTTGACTTCCAATCAAAAGGACTGAAGACCTTCTTCAGAATAAATAATTAACTCTTTATTAATTATCAGATTAATATTAATCATTATTACCACAATCATCATAATAATTGCATCATTACTTTCAAAAAAATCTATTCTAGACCGAGAAAAAGTATCACCCTTTGAATGTGGATTTGATCCTTTTTCTACTGCCCGAATCCCCTTCTCCTTACGATTTTTTTTAATTGCAGTAATCTTCTTGATTTTTGATGTAGAAATTGCATTATTATTACCAATAATAATAACTTTTTCTACATCAAAAATTCAAACATGAACTATTGTATCAATAATTTTTATTTTAATTCTACTAATTGGACTATATCACGAATGAAATCAAGGAGCTCTCGAATGAGCAAACTAGGATAATAGTTAAATATAACATTTGATTTGCATTCAAAAAGTGTTGAAAATAATATTCAACTTATCTTAAATAGAAAGCGAATAATTGCATTCAGTTTCGACCTGAAAAATTGGTGATCATTACACCTCTATTTGCAAACTTTAATTGAAGCCAAATTAGAGGCATATCACTGTTAATGATAAAAATGAACTTTAAAGTTCCAATTAAAAGAATATGAAGTTAACAAGAGAAAGCTGCTAACTTTACTCTTAAGCGGTTTAATTCCGTTTATATTCTTACTTATATAGTTTAAATTAAAACATTACATTTTCATTGTAAAAATAAAAAACGATTTTTTATAAGTACTTATTCAAAGGTAAAATTACCATTTTAACAGCTTCAATGTCACGCTTTATTATTTAAGCTATTTGAATAATATAAAATTAAAATTAATATAACTCAAATTATGAAAAAAATTAAATAAACCTTTAAAAAATTATTCTGATAATCTTGATTAACTAAAGTAAGATTTTTAAAATACTTATATAGCCCTTGTGCCCCAAAATATTCACATCACCCCTGATCAAAACTATTAATAAAATTACCCCCTACATTAATAGGTGAAACATAAATTCCACGAGTTCTAATATAAGGTATAAATCATATAGACCCAGAAAAAAAAGAAGAAAAAATACACTTTATACTAATAATTTCTCCCGAATGATATAATGGAGCCATCTGATATCCTGCTCATGCTCCAAACAATCTCACAAATAACGCCAAAGTTTTTAAACTAAAAGGTAAACAAATTATTGAAGGAATAGGAAAAATTAATCAACTCAATAATCTTCCTCCAAGAACAGCTATAAGCAACATTCCTATTATTCCTTTTAATATTCACCAACCCTCATCAGAAATCCCATAACAAGAAGTTATATTTATACAACCAACCATTCTATAATAAATTAAACGAGCAGTATAACAAGCAGTCAAACCTGTTGATACAAAATAAAATAAAAATCTAATAAAATTTAAATTACTCACTAAACACATTTCCAAAATTAAATCCTTAGAATAAAACCCTGCAAGAAAAGGTATTCCACATAAAGCTAGATTAGACACTATAAAACAAGAAGAAGTTAAAGGTAAAGCTTTTACTAATCCTCCTATATAACGAATATCCTGGCAATCTCCCATATTATGAATAATAACTCCAGCACATATAAACAACAAAGCCTTAAACAAAGCATGTGTTAATAAATGAAAAAAAGCTAACTTATAATACCCTATTGACAAAATTCTTATTATTAGCCCCAGCTGACTTAAAGTTGATAAAGCAATAATTTTTTTCAAATCAAATTCAAAATTAGCACCTAATCCCGACATAAATATAGTTATACCCCCAATTAAAAGAAGATATTTACAAAAATCAGTCCCAACAATTAAAGGATTAAACCGAATTATTAAATAAACACCAGCAGTAACTAAAGTAGAAGAATGTACTAAAGCAGAAACTGGCGTTGGAGCAGCCATGGCAGCAGGCAATCATGAAGAAAAGGGAATCTGAGCACTCTTAGTTATAGCAGCAAAGATCATAAGTCCAGAAATAATTTGAGCCTCAACTCTATCAAATAATATATGCAAATAAAAATAATAATTTCAACTACCATAATTAACTATTCACGCAATTGACAATAAAAAGGCTACATCACCTAACCGATTAGATAAAACAGTTAACATTCCAGCACTATAAGACTTGAAATTTTGATAATAAATTACAAGTAAATAAGAAATTAATCCCAATCCATCTCACCCTAATAAAATAGAAATTAAATTTGGTCTAATAATTAATAATATTATAGACAACACAAATATTAAAACCAATAAAATAAAACGAGAAATATAAGGATCTCCTTCCATATAATTATGTCTATAAAAAATAACCATAGACGAAATAAACAAAACAAACCCTATAAATAAAAGGGATATCCAATCAAACAAAAATGTTATAACAATATTTATTGATTGAATGTTCACAACATCTCATTCAATAAAATAACAAAAATTATTTAAACAAAAATAAATCCCCAACATAACATTTAATAAACTTAAAAAAAATAAAAAAATAAAACTAATAAAACAAATATTTACACGTCAATTAATGATTTAAGGTAACACTTTACATCCTTGGCCCCACAAACCAAAATTTTATAATAAACTACTTAAATTATAATCAATTAAAAAACAAATCACACTTAACAATTAAAACATTTAAAGGTACTCAATGCAAAAATAACAATAAATATTCCCGCAAATAACCAACATTACAATTATATAAGGAAGAAAAAATTTTTCCATGTTGGCTATAACTATATAAATAAAGAGTATAAGAAGCTCTAAAAAAAGATAAAAAGCATAATATAAATATACTAATTCAACTTCAACTAACAATTCTATTTATTAAACCAATTTCTCCCAATAAATTTAATGTAGGAGGAGCAGCCATATTAGCCGATCTAAGTAAAAACCACCACAAACATATTCTAGGCATAAAATTTATAAGACCCTTATTAATTAATAAACTACGGCTTCCTAACCGTTCATAACTAATATTGGCTAAACAAAATATACCAGAAGAGCATAGTCCATGAGCAATTATTAAAGTATAAGCTCCTCTTATTCCCCAATAAGATATAGTTATAAGTCCTCCTAAAACAATACCTATATGAGCAACAGAAGAATAAGCAATTAAAGACTTTAAATCCACTTGTCGTAAACAAATTAAACTCACAATTACACCTCCAACCAGTCTAATACCAACCCAAACATAATTTATAGCTACCCCTATATAATATATAATTCTAAAAACTCGTAATAAACCATAACCTCCCAACTTTAATAAGACTCCTGCCAAAATTATAGAACCAGCCACAGGCGCTTCCACATGAGCCTTAGGTAATCAAAGATGAAAAATAAATATTGGCATTTTAACTAAAAAAGCTAACAATAAAGATAAATAAATAAATAATCTAAAATCAATTACAGGAACAAAAGGAAACAAATTAACATTTAAAGTTATAAAAGAATCATAAACCAAAAACAAAGAAATCAATAAAGGTAAAGATGCAAATAAAGTATAAAATAACAAATAAACTCCTGCTTGTACACGTTCAGGCTGATATCCTCACCCCAAAATTAAAAAAAATGTTGGAATTAAAGAACTTTCAAAAAACAAATAAAATATAAATAATCTAGTTCTTATAAAACTTAATATTAAAAACAACAAAAGAAGAATATTAACCAACAAAAAAGGAAAAATAAAATTTGCAGTTTTATAAATAGATCTTCTAGCTAATAATATTAAACAACAAATTCAAAAACTTAATAAAATTAAACCGTATCTAAGAACATCAGAAAATAAATAATAACCTAAATTACAAAAAGAAAAAGTTATATAACCTTCAAGAAAAAATACAAAAGAACATAAAAATAAAAAAGAAACAATAATCCAATAATTAACAAAAAAAGATGTTGGGATCAAAAACAAAACAAAAAAAATAAACTTTAACATTGTAATATATTAAAAGTATTAAAATAATCATTTCCATGAGTACGAATTATAGAAACAAGAATAGATAATCCTAAAGCACCTTCACAAACACCAAAAGTCAAAAAATATATCAAAAAACATAAATCATAATATTCCATAATAAAAACAAAAAATATATAAAAAAACAGCCCTAAAACAATAAATTCAAGTCTAATTAAAGTAGACAATAAATGCTTACGTTTAGAAATAAAAGAAAAAATACCACCAAAAGCAAAAAAGAAAAAACATATTTGATAAAAAATTAACATTAGTTTAAGTAGTTTATTATAAAACATTGGTCTTGTAAACCAAAATAGAGAACATTTAATTCTCCTTTAACTTCCACCCCCCTTCCCCTTCAGAGAGAAATATAACTATTCATCATTAATCTCCAAAATTAATATTTTATTTAAACTACTCTCTGATATCAGTCAAATTTTATTTACTATTAATATGTCTATTAACAGCATCTTATTTACTAAAATAAACCACCCTATAAATATAGGAATTCTTTTACTCATCCAAACATTAATAACATGTATATTAACTGGACTTATGTCCCAAACACCTTGATTTTCTTATATTTTATTCTTGGTTTTTTTAGGAGGAATATTAGTGTTATTTATTTATATAACAAGAATTGCATCAAATGAAATTTTCCAAAAAAGTAATTATTTATTAATTATTATTGGTAGTATTACTATTATATTTATTATATTTATTTTAATATTAACAGACCCAATAATAATTTCTATTAATAACTCAATAGAAGCAACAAATACAACTTTTATATTTAGAAATAATGAAAGTATAATATTATCAAGTTTATATAATATACCAAACGCAATAATTACTCTATTTATAGTAATATATTTATTTCTAACATTAATTGTCATTGTATTTATTACAAAGTCCCATCAAGGACCCCTACGACCAAGTCATTAACTAATGAATAAACCATTACGAATTAAACATCCATTATTTAAAATTGCAAACAATGCACTAATTGATTTACCTACTCCCTCAAACATCAGTATATGATGAAACTTTGGGTCATTATTAGGATTATGTTTAATTATTCAAATTGCAACAGGACTATTTCTAGCAATACATTATACTGCTAACATTGAAATAGCATTTTATAGAGTTAATCATATTTGTCGAGATGTTAATTATGGATGATTATTACGAACCTTACATGCAAATGGAGCCTCCTTTTTCTTTATTTGTATTTATATACACATTGGTCGTAATATTTATTATGGATCTTATAACTATATTCATACATGAAGAGTAGGAGTAATAATTTTATTTTTAGTAATAGCAACAGCTTTTATAGGTTATGTACTACCATGAGGACAAATATCTTTTTGAGGGGCTACAGTAATTACTAATTTATTATCCGCAATTCCATATTTAGGTACTACCTTAGTACAATGAGTATGAGGAGGATTTGCAGTCGACAATGCAACACTAACTCGATTTTTTACTTTTCATTTTGTTCTACCATTTATTGTAGCAGCTGCTACAATAATTCATTTATTATTTTTACATCAAACAGGATCTAATAATCCAATTGGAATTAATAGAGATAGTGATAAAATCCCATTTCATCCTTATTTTTCCTGAAAGGATATTGTTGGATTTATTATTTTAATTATAATATTAGTATTATTATCCTTAATTAATCCATACTTATTAGGAGATCCAGATAATTTTATTCCTGCAAATCCTTTAGTAACGCCCGTTCATATTCAACCCGAATGATATTTTTTATTTGCTTATGCAATCTTACGATCTATCCCTAATAAATTAGGAGGAGTAATTGCATTAGTAATATCTATTGCAATTTTATTTATTATACCATTAATAAAAAGAAATTTTCGAGGACTACAATTTTACCCTATTAATCAAATTCTATTTTGAAGTATAGTAGGAATTGTATTACTACTAACCTGAATTGGAGCACGTCCAGTAGAAGATCCATATATCCTTACAGGACAACTTTTAACGGTAATATATTTTATATTTTATATTATTCATCCTTTAACTCTTAAAATCTGAGATAACTTATTAGACTAATCAATAAGCTTTTAGAAGCCTATATTTTGAAAATATAAGAAAAGAATTAAGTTTCTTATTGATTTTACTAAAAATTGTACACTAAACTAAAAAGGATAAAATTAAAACCTTTAATCCCCCAAAGAAAATTAAATAATTTAAAGAAACAGGTAAAAATCTTTTTCATGCTAAATACATTAATTTATCATAACGATAACGAGGTAATGTACCACGAACCCAAATAAATATAAAAGAAACTAATACCAATTTTATAATAAAAATGAAAGAATATACATCTCCTCCTAAAAAAATTACTACAAATAATATTCTCATAAATAAAATTCTAGCATATTCAGCCATAAAAATAAGTGCAAACCCTCCACTTCTATATTCAATATTAAACCCAGAAACTAATTCTGATTCTCCTTCTGCAAAATCAAAAGGAGTACGATTTGTCTCCGCTAAACAAGAAGCAAACCACACAATTATTAATGGAAATCTAATAAATAAAAATCAACAAAAATATTGATAATCAACAAATAAAGATATTTCATATCCTCCTGCCAAGAAAATAAAAGATATTAAAATTAAAGCCAAACTCACCTCATAAGAAATTGTCTGCGCTACTGAACGAAGTCCTCCTAAAAGAGCATATAAAGAATTTGAAGACCAACCAGCAACCATAACAGTATAAACACCTATTCTAGTACAACACAAAAAAAATAATAATCCCAAATTAAAACTAAAAAGACCAAAATAACAAGGTATAATTGATCATACCAATAAAGATAAAAATAAACTAAAAATAGGACTTAAATAATAAGGTAGATAATTAGAAGTCATAGGAAATGTTTGCTCCTTATTAAACAATTTAATTGCATCAGAAAAAGGTTGAACGATACCACAATATCCTACCTTATTAGGTCCCTTACGAATTTGAATATATCCTAATACCTTCCGCTCCAAAAGAGTTAAAAAAGCAACACCAACCAAAACACAAATAAATAAAACCAAAGATTCTAACATAACAAAAATAAAATCATTAATTTGCAAGTACTATCTGTAAGAATATAAACTTACATTTATGGATTCTAAATCCATGGCACTTTTCTGCCAAAATAGTTAATTTAATATTATCCATTAATAAAAATATAATTTTTAATTTTGGTCCTTTCGTACTAAAAATTAATAAAAAATTGGAGATAGAAACCAACCTGGCTTAAACCGGTTTGAACTCAGATCATGTAAGAATTTAAAGGTCGAACAGACCTATACATTAAGCGGCTACACCTAACTATTATCTTAATCCAACATCGAGGTCGCAAGCCTTCCTGTAAATATGAACTCTGAAGGAAGATTACGCTGTTATCCCTAAGGTAACTTAATCTATCAATCACTATAAATGGATCTAATAATCATAAATCAATGTTATATAAATAAAAAAGTTAAATATATATTTTTGTCACCCCAACAAAATAAATAAAATTATAAATAAATATAATTAAGCAAAAATTTAAATAAAATCTTTATTTATAAAGCTCTATAGGGTCTTCTCGTCTTCCAAATTAATTTCAGCCTTTTAACTGAAAAGTTAAATTTTAATTTCAAATTAAATGAGACAGCCAACAACTCGTCAAACCCTTCATACCAGCCTCCTATTAAAAGACTAATGATTATGCTACCTTTGCACGGTCAAAATACCGCGGCCGTTTAAAAATTTTCACTGGGCAGGTCAAACCTCATATATAAACAAGAGGACATGTTTTTGATAAACAGGCGATTGTTATATTTGCCGAATTCCTTATTTAATTATATCAAACATCATTATTTAATACAAAATATTATACTAATTTAATCATTATTACTTATTTTTTATAATTTTAAATAATATTTTAATAAAATACTAAATTTAAGTAAATCCAATTATATTAAAATGAACTACAACGAACTCATAAATGATGACTGTTTTAAAGCCTACATATTTTAAATTAAAATAAAAATTATAGTCATAAAACTAGAGCTTATCCCCTAGCATTTCAATTTTAAATCATAAATATTTAATAAAATAAAATATTTAATAATAAAATCTAAATTAAATTTAATTCTTAAAAAACCAGATACCTTTAGAATCGACTGGAGTTTCTCCACCAATTTCAAATTTATTATATTTATGAAACAATAACAAAAATATAAAATTAACTCTTCTAAAATCGAGAAAATAAAATAAATTAAAATTAATTAATTAACCCTGATACAAAAGGTACAATAAATTAAATCTACTTTAAATAAAATAAATTTTCAAAATATTTCAATAATTCCTTCACAGTACTAATAAACTATCACCAATAAATTTTTATTCCATAATATACTAAAAACAAAGATATTTCTCTAATATAAATAAATAATAAAAATAGTAAAAAACTAATTATTCAAACTAAACTGAATTGCACAGTAAATATTTCCAGTGTAAATGAAACGCTTTCTATCAAGCTCTAATTTGATTTATAACTTTCTAGGCACATCTTCCGATACACCTACTATGTTACGACTTATCTCATTTTAATAATGAGAGCGACGGGCGATGTGTGCATACTTTAGAGCCAATAATCATAGTAACAAACTGTTAAAATTACAATCAAATCCACCTTCATAAAAAATTAAATAATTTATTCCGTTTAAATAATTTTATTGTAATCCATCTCCACTTATTTATAAATTGCACCTTGACCTGACATAATATAATTAATATATTAAGAAAATTAAACTCTAAAAAGATTCTCTTACGACGGAGGTATACAAACTGAAAACAAAAATAAGTAATTTATATCGTGGGATGTCGATTACGGGACAGATTCCTCTGAAGGGACTAAAGCACCGCCAAATTCTTTGGGTTTGAAGAACATAACAATTACTACCCTGGTCATTAAATATTTACATTTAAAATAAAAGGGTATCTAATCCTTGTTTATAAAATAAATTTCATAGCTTCACCAAAAATAAATATTAAAAAATTAAAATTTCACCTAAAAATTATAAATTTAATAAATTAACTCCAATGTTAACTACAAACCAATAATATTTACTTCTACTTTCCGTATAACCGCGGCGGCTGGCACGGGTTTAGCCAGAAATATATAAATTACTATTTCTAAATTTCTTTAATAAATAATATTTTTTACTGCATTTAATAAACATAAAATATTCTTTAAGAATAAATTAAATTAAAATTTTACATGTAAAATAATCATAAAGTAAATAAATAGCAAGAATAAAACTTTTACCCCCTCCTTTTTTTTAGAACCTAAAAGGAGGGGGTCAATTCTCCAATTAGGTGTTTAATATATAAAAATTAAATATACCCAATCAATTAGTTAATTGATAATAATTAGCTTATTTATTAAAATTAGTCAACCTTAATCTAATTATTTCAAAGTTTTTGAAATAACATCTTATAAATAAATAATAATTATACAATAAATTATTTATTATATAATTGTTATTTATATTATTATTATATAATAAATAATTTATTGTATAATTATTATTTATATCATTATTATATAATAAATAATTTATTGTATAATTATTATTTATATTATTGTTAATTATAAACTATTTTATATATTATAATAAAATTACATATCAATATTCAAAATTTTACTTAAATTTGGAAATAATGATTTGTTATATAAATATATTAATATTTTACAATATGTATAACTATACGATAATTAAATTTATTATTATAAATATATTTAATTACATATTAATAAATAAGTACTTATTAATATATAATTAAATATTATTATATAAGTGATTATATTATATTTA